TAATTGCTTGAACTTGGCTCCGCCAGTGAATATGCAGAGACCCATTCCGGTTACTATTAACCGGGCCCATGTTTTTGTCCCCTATTAACTTAACAAGAATTCCCGCTCATCTAGGTTGGCAAGTTCGGCTGCCAACACACAAAAGGAATCCTAGCATTCCGTTTTGACACGGTTTTCCTGCTCTAGGAATCCATTTAGCCATACTTGCTCCGACAAAGACCGAGGCCCGGTCGAGTATTAACAAATGGGTTCCATAACTAAAACTAATTCGTCTCTCAGCTTCGTTGTAACATCTCCAGCTTCGTATCGACTCAACTCTCTTTTGGTCTATATCAAGCTCAATTTGTTTGAGCTGGTCGGTGGTTTGTGAACTCCCTGATTCATATACGAATGTGGACAATTGCCCTCTGAGCGAGGAATTCGAATACTGCGCGAAGAAGTCAGTATCACAATAAATATATTTGGGAATTTTGAATCGATCGATTCAAAATAAAATCTATCTTTTTTTTCTTACTTCGTGTACCGAAGTTCCTTACCCCGGCAGAGCCTTTTTCCTGTCGCGCTCGATTCCCCGGAAGCGCTCCCGGGAAGAAGAACCCCCCAGGATGCTAAGAGCACCGATCTATCATCCAATAAAACAACAAAAGGTTGCAACCTTTTTTTGGTTGCAACTACAAAAATAGGTAGAGTGAAATATCATGAACCATTTGGGTTGGTCGAGTCGCCCGAATCCGGAATCTTATATTCCTATTCCAGAAAATGGGAGTCTGGTCGGATCTTCTGCTGCCCTGTCCCGCTCGATTCTCCTCTTTCAATGAAGCGCTTCCGGGAAGGTTCCCCGGCAGTGAGGCGCAGAGGAGAGACAGGACGGATCATCTCTTGTACTATAGCGTCATTTCCTCTCGAAGGACTGGCTGTGAGGACAGACGGAGCCTTCTCAGTTACCTGAGAAGGCGCATTCTCACAAAAAAGCATCCAACTCCCAGGACCCACAGGCATTGCCTGAGTAGGCAATTGCCTGAAGGTGTTTGCTTTCTATTTCTCGATCTCTTGCCTCAAGGGATCCATTTTCTTTTTTCCTGTCGCGCTCGATTCCCCGATCGCTTCCGGGAAGGTTCCCCCTCAGTGAGGCGCAGAGGAGAAGGAGACGGGCGGATCGTCTCTTGTTCCTTGTTTTTCCCAAGCACCGGTTTCTTGCCCGTGGAATTTGGAACACTGGTACGGGCAAGAGACCCTCCATTTTGGTTCACGCTTCTTCGATCAGGCAAATTCGTCCGAAGCGGAGACGTCGCCTCCGTGTCCCGGGAAGAAGAACCTTGAGTCAGGTGGCGAGGAGACGGAGCCTTCTCCGTTCCCTCATAAGTCGCATTCTCAGAAAAAACCATCCAACCCCCAGTATCCGTAGGCATTCCCCGAGTGGGGAATTGTTTGCACGCGTCTGCTTTATATGTCAAGAACTCAATTTCTTGGGTCAAGGAAGCCATTTTTTTGCGTTCGAGGTGCAAAAGACGTCGCCTATCTTTGTGCAGACACTCTTCTATTTTTCTGAGAACCTCATTGCCAGAGGTTTCACTCTCAACAATGAATTTCACATGTAGGTAGAGGTCGCGAGTAGTCAAGCCAAAGTCAGACTTGACTTTATATACGTTGAGCTCATGACTCTTTATTCGAGAATGTATCTCGTTTTGAGCTGCTTCGATTTTTTCGAAGATCAAATCCGCTTCTTCGGGAGAAAATCGGGAACTATTGGCAAGCAACAGTTCCTTTTGTTTCTCCAAAAGGTCCTTCTTCGTGTCCAAGTCCTTGGAAGTATCCGTTAGACATTCCAATTTTGGCTCGATAGTGTTTCCCGCTAAATAGGCTTCCTTGTCCACCTTTTCAAGATAGTAATTGAGGACGGGTTGAAATAACCCAATAAGAGCCTTATTTCGGATCTCAACTGGGGGTAATGTATACAAAACATTAACCTGTGGCAATAATGTTGAGAGCTTTTCCTCAACTAGATCTAAGATTAAGTTGAGTTTCTCAATTCGAACCCGGGAGTCCCATAAGAGATTTGTTTTTCCCTGTATTTGTGTTTCGAGATCTCCGAGACTTTCGAGTACCAGGGGTGGGCCCGAGGATTGTAAAGTGTCGACCGGGTGATCATGCTCCTCGGTCTCGCTATCGGTTAACTCAGTCAAGGGCAAGGGAACGCTTTCTTCTTCAAATTCTTCAAACACGGAGGAAACCTGGAGTTCTTGACGCAAAATATCGAGCGAGGAGTCCGATGATTCTGAGCCATTGCGACCGTCTGTGAGAACAGACGGAGCCCTCTCAGTTCCCTCATCATCAGTTACTTCATGATCAGTTACCTGATCAAAAGTAGCATTATGAATCCAACCCCAAGTTGGCATTTGATCGGTCAACTGATCAAATGTGGCATCTTGGTCTTCCACTACGGAAGAAAGGGAGGATTCAGATGATTCTGAGCCATTTACGGAAGAAAGGGAGGATTCAGATGATTCCGCGCTTTCTTCCGTAAGTTGAGAAATGATATATATTATTGGAGCTGGGGGGGAAGGTGGATATGTTCTTCCACACTACCAGGAACCGATAAAAGTTGTAACTGCAACCAAGGTGAGTTGTTGTACGATAATAACTATTTTTTTAGTTACCATCGTCCAAAATTTTTTGCCCATTTTTAAATCCCTCGTCTAAATAAATAGACTATGTACAAAATAGTAAATTACTATATAAATAATCAATTGGGAATTCTTTCTATTTCTACCTGATGCTCTTTCTATCCTTTTTGAATTCAAAACGAACCTTGCTTACCTTCCCGCTCTCCCTTTTTGGAAATATCATGAACCATTTCGGTGGGCTGGGCGCCCTGCTCGAGGAAATAGAGAATCAAAGGGACATTTAAATAGGCTTGTCCCTGGTTCGGATCGTAAAAGCCAACTTTCCCGAGATCGCGCCCTTCTCTGCGGGATCGAACATCCAGTGCCACGATTCGATAGACTGCACATTGGGATCGATATAGATGCATAATGCTCCCCCTGGAAACGTAGAAGAGGTTTTCGCCTCGTACGGCTCGAGAAAGAATGATTTGAATTCTTTTGATTCATTTTTTCTTCCGTCCCGAAAAAGAAAAACAATCCTTCCTCTTAACTCAAGTTGTCTAATCATTTTTTGAGCTGTCTCGCACCTTTTTTGTTTGTCTCGTTTCGAATCCTCTTGTGGTTAAAACAATTCCAAAATGGCCTTTTCTTGTTCCGGAATCTCTTATCTTTCCTTTGAATCATTAGGTTTAGACACTACTACGCTGATCTTGAATCGTTTCAAAATAGCTGCAACCTAGCTTTTGAACTTTCTTTCTAGCGCAGAATCCCAATTGAAGAACTACTTTCACTTTACGAAAAGTTTTTCCTAGTTATTGATTTCCACTAACCATAGATCCCGCTTCCTGAGAAATGAATAAATAGTTTTATTTCTGCTCGAGCTTCATCAAATACTATCCAGCAAAAACATAGTTTTGCACAGGATAAACTATGTCGAGCCAAGAAACATTTTTCTATAAAAAATGGCGGATAGAAAAGTCCACAAACGATTCTGTCCTTCAAGTCGCCCGTTGCTTACGTCCACAACGTTTCAAACGAAGTTTTACCATAACATCTCTCTTGCCCAAAACTCATTTTGGAATTGATTCAATATGGAATCATTGAATAGTTATTGCCCTCCTCAAAACAATAGGTCCATAGTTTGACCTAAGACTTTTCTATTTTCTATCTGAACCGGTAAGCATTTCGATAACACCAATATGAATCACTTTTTTATTTTTTCATTTATTAAGTGAAGCAGAAGATTCTAAAAAATCCGAAAAAAGAGTTTCGATTTAGAATCCAACTGCCTTGGGACGGAAGGATTCGAACCTTCGCATTTCGGGATCAAAACCCGGCGCCTTACCACTTGGCCACGCCCCATTTAGGATTGACTTTCCTAGTTAGAAACTATACTAACTCGGCATTCGGTATTCGTCAATTTACGCTCAAATCTCTATGAAATAGATTCGATTTTTGCTAGGATTTAACACGTGTAGTTATTTAACACGTGTAGTAGAATCCAACAAAATTTATTGATCATTACATATAATTCAATTAAGATAATGTATGAAAGTATGATTCCTTCTACTCTCGTTTGAGCAGGGAAGGCTTTTTGATTGGGTGATTCAAAGAAAAATAAATATTTTTATATTTTTGGTGTACTTTAATTACTTTACTTTATTTTTTCCTTCTATCATACCACTTAATCCAAATACAATTTAAGAAGGAAATTTTTGTTATGCTGAATATCTTTAGTTTGATCTGTATCTGTCTTAATTCTGCCCTTCATTCAATTAGTTTTGTTTTCGCTAAATTGCCCGAGGCTTACGCTTTTTTGACTCCAATCGTAGATGTTATGCCAGTCATACCTGTGCTCTTTTTGCTCTTAGCCCTTGTTTGGCAAGCTGCTGTAAGTTTTCGCTGATATTTTTACTACTGTCTTACTATACAAACATGCCTCTATTTTTAGGAGAAAAAAGATTCTACTAATTGATAAGCTACGATAAGTCTTACATTAGGAACCCTCGATTCACACAGAGAAATTTTTGGACCGCCTATTCCTCATTCTTACCTTCTACTTCCAGTGACCGAGGACCCTACTAGTATTAATTAGGGTCCTCTACAATATATAATATATATATAATATATAGAGATGGGGCATGAAGGATAATTTTGGTGAAAGACTCTTATTACAAATGCATTTCTGAAAATGACTTTCTTTTGTAGAAAACACTTCATTTCTTGGTGTCAAACAAAATAGGATATACGGTCTTAAAATGGATAATCTATTCTCCCTTTTTCCAAAAATGATCTTGGAGATTTTGTAATGCTTACTCTCAAACTCTTCGTTTACACAGTAGTGATATTCTTTGTTTCTCTCTTCATTTTCGGATTCCTATCTAATGATCCAGGACG